TTTAATATATTGAATTAAATTTAAAATATAGGCGACTCAAAATAAAAGTTTCCTTCTCGCATCTGCATTCTCCATCACATTAGCGGAACAAAAATATCGTATCATATGTATCGTATCAATATGGAGGGAAATTTTTAGTACATGAAATAGCGATTTGCTAAATATTCGATAGATAAATAGATAAAAAAAGGGGATCTTCTGTTCGGAAATTGGAATCAAAGAAAGATCTTTAAGATGGCTTGTATGTTGTGACTTGTAATAAATGTTTCTCCGTAAAGGAAAGGAAGATCCGTTTTTTCAGTGTCAATTTTTTCCTATAGAACATCTAGGAACAAGAAGATTTAATTGGAAATATCGACAGATTCCCGCGCAGGACAAAGAAATATGAAAATAATAATAAAAAAAAAGATACAATTTTATCTCTATCGAATTTTTATATCAGAATAGTGAATAGAATTCTGATGCAATGGGTTAGGTCCACTTACTTTTTCTTTTGTTGATTTCGAATTAATTTAATTGGAATAATGGAAAATAACAAAGTAATAGGAATATTTTATTCAAGGAGACTGCTTAATCCGTATTTATTATAATTTGATAATCTAATCTTATTATAATTTATAATTCATTATAATACGATTAGCAAATTTATAACTATACTCTAATTTATTAGTATGTTATAATTTATACAATGATATTAAATTATACGTATATTACATTATACAATTTGTTCCTTTTTTATTACAAATATCCACAATACCTTTATTCGTACTTAAAATAGGAATATTCCCGCCGGAGTTTTTTGATTTATGAAAAAACAAAAGCCCCTTATCGGATTTGAACCGATGACTTACGCCTTACCATGGCGTTACTCTACCGCTGAGTTAAAAGGGCTCATTTGATTCAATTACTGAATAAAGTCACTATGAGTTTAGTATATAGACTTATTATAATAAGTCTATATCTTATACGTATAGCGGTTAGTTCAGAAATTCAAAATTTTACCTGTGCGGTAAATAAAATTCTAGGGAAGGATATACTAGTGAATTGAATATAGGTAAAATAAAAGATTTATTTATATTGGATTTGATAACTAGCAATACAATGAATTTTTTCCGATCCTAATTGACATCATAACGAAATTCATTTAATTGATACACGTACCTATTAATTTAACATAGATCCAACATATTTCATTGAATGATTGATAAATAAATTTGGCGTAGCCGCTGAACTAAATTATTGGCGGAAAAATGTTATAGATATAGAATCGTGAAAGATAGAAAGATCCTCCGTATCGAGTTATACCATCCCATCCCATTCCATTCTATTATATTGACAATTTTAAAAAATTATGCATACTATCTGCATAGTATCAGGGCGGCCGTTCAAGTATGGTATGCCCCCATCGTCTAGTGGTCCAGGACATCTCTCTTTCAAGGAGGCAGCGGGGATTCGACTTCCCCTGGGGGTAGGGTACTACGAAAGGAAGTTGATCGTGGATTATCAATAAGCCTGGAATTCATTTTTCCTGGGTCGATGCCCGAGCGGTTAATGGGGACGGACTGTAAATTCGTTGGCAATATGTCTACGCTGGTTCAAATCCAGCTCGGCCCAAAAATCCGCTGATCTACCACGAAATGGTATCATATAACCCATTTTGTTCTCTTCAGAAAGACCCCCCAATAGATAATGCTTCTCTGCTATATCTATAGCACTCTTTATTTAATTTACTCCATTTTTCCAACAAATTGGATCTTGATATGAGAATGGTCTTTATTCATATAAGGATCTGTAAGTATAAAATACAACCTAAGGTTTCATTGAAAAAATAATTATCCCATTTATTGGGCAATAACGAAAGGATTACTAGTAATCCAGGTCTGTCTCACTAAAGCGCAAGCGCATACCGTATGGGTATCATATATATCACTCACGGCTCTGTTCCAACACGCCAATTTGAAAGGGTTAGAATAAAATCATAAAAATATGTATACATAATACTTTATTTTATTATTTATGGTATTTACTTGGGATTGTAGTTCAATTGGTCAGAGCACCGCCCTGTCAAGGCGGAAGCTGCGGGTTCGAGCCCCGTCAGTCCCGACGGATCCAATAAAAAAATATATCAACTCCGCTCTCGATTTTTTGTGAAAGATTTTTTTTTGTAAAAGTAACTAGAATTTCATTCCCAACGGAACCCCCCCTTCTTTGATTATTATTTTTTTTTTTTTTTTTATTTAGTTTAGATTCTATTGTTTATTGAGGATTGTTTAGAATCTATGGTAAGCGTAAGGGTGGTTCAATGATACTTCATCAGATGGTTGAACAAAGAGGGCAGTAGGTTATATAAAAGAAAGAATAAAAAAGAATGATAAATAAAAAATAAAGGAATTATTGGTTGGATCAGGAATAAAATTTGGAGTTCGGTATGGATAAAAGATTTTCCTATGTTATACTATTCAATTCTTGACCATGAGTTGATTTGATAGTGCAGATATTGTTATTCATGATATTGATCCGATTCGATATCATCGAGATGGAATTCATCCCGTTGAATTTACAAGCGAAAGATTTATTATCTCTATGGGATTAACTCCCGAGTTATTGCAAATTAAAGAAAAACGAAACAATGAGATTATGGAAGTAAATATTCTCGCATTTATTGCTACTGCACTGTTTATTCTAGTTCCTACCGCTTTTTTACTTATAATATACGTAAAAACAGTCAGCCAAGGTGATTAATTTGAATTAAACTTGACTTTTTAGTTCTTATCAAAAATTGATAGAGAAGAAAGGGATTCAAATTTCGCGTCTTAAATGAACCGGGTAGACTAGAATTCGCTGTATTCTATGAAATACGATAGTATGGTAGAAAGATGCCGATATTTCTTTCTACCATACTATAGTACTATTCTTATTGTAGTGGATATTTGTAGTGTATATAAGTTCTATTGTAATCCGGGTTAATTTAATAGAGATCAATCTACAACAGTATCGTCATATTTCTATATATCGGTATATATATGAATATCTATTACATATTATATATAATGTATAATATGTATATAGCGCCCCCCAATTCTATTTCTTTGCTTTATTTACTTGTATTTATATTTAATTTGTGTTGATTTGAATAAATTTGAAATAATAGAAAAACGACTCGTACGATTCGATTCTAATTCCTGTATTGCTGATTATTTTCAATATGAATCTGATCAAAAGTCAAAAGAATCAAGGGCCTTTTTGATGGGTATGACGGGTATAATAAAAGAAAAAAAAGAATCTTTTTACTAGGATTCTGACGAAGAAGTCATTGATAGATCAGTATCAGTTGACAGATGATCTATGGAAACTCCTTCGGATTTCAAAAAAAGGGGGTTAGATTAGTAAACCTCTTTTAACGTTTGAACAGTTTTTTCAATAAAACAAATACAACCTAAATCAAATTTGCAAAATATTAAAATAAACGGGAAGTGCGCAATATGTGACTCGCCCAAGACACTATTTTAGTCTGTGTAGTAGTATCTCGTTAGAGAACTACGATGTCTGTGTTGTTTCCGATAGAAAATGTGTATCTACGTAATAACAGAACTATTTTCTTTTTGAATAATAAAAAAGGAAAGAAAAAGGTCAAATAAATAAAGTTCAACTCTTCCTCACGGTCCATATCTAATTTTAGTAAGAGTGGGTTCATCGAAATAGAAAATTGATCAAGAATTCAGTTAGAATCAATTTATTACCATTTGTATTTCTTTTACTTTGTTATTCTTTTTAGTTTCGAAATACAAACACGGAAATAATTGAAATATTTGTTTGATTGAAAGAGTATTCTTCATATATATTATTCATAAACTATTCATAAACTATATTACTACACTAAAACCCACGAAAATTTTGAAATGCAGATATTTTCTATTTCAATTTAAAAATTGAATTTTAAATTGAAATAGTGTTGAACTAGTGAAATTTCAACTAAAAAAAGCTTTTCAGAACTGAACGATTTAGAAAAAAAAAAATTGATAAAGTTTAATTCCTAAACTCAATTACAATTAGTAATACTTCTAGAGTCCACTTCTTCCCCATACTACGAGTGAAAGGGAAAATGTAAAGACTACCATTAAAGCAGCCCAGGCGAGGTTTACTATATCCATGTGAATTATGTCCCCTATCTCTATGACGGAATTCTTTAATTATTGTTCACTAATAAATAATAGTGGAATCACTGGCGCAGAGTCAAAAATTCTGACCTAAGATCGTTGCTGAAACAATCCAATAAATTCAATTCTAACTTATAAGGAAGGGGTCTTATAAGAGTTCTAGTATAACCAGAAAATTCTAGTATAACCAGAAAAGATTAAGCACAAGCAAAATATGCGGAGACACCCTTGGCTTGGAAGTATCAAAGAAATGATATTAAATGAATATGTAGAAATAAGAAAAATAGATTCTTTATTTTGTTGCCCTTCATTAAGTAAGTATAAAAAAATAGAAGAAAGGTAGATCACTACCTATCCCATACCCTATCTCTTTCCGATTTTATTTTGATCTAATTTATTTTGATCTAATCCTTACCGTCTCTTTATTGTTTCATAGAAACAATCGGAGGACGCCTTATTATGTTCTTCCCTAGAGATTAACGAAAAAAGGTATATCTATTAAGTATAAGTAAAAGCCAATTAGTCATTCAATCGAATTAATATTGATTGAATACCAGAGTACTCAAAGACTTTGATGAATATGTATACAAAGTATCTTCTGCCCTTTCCGCAACTACAAATTAGATTTTCGTCCTTCTATCCAATCGAATTCCAAACCCGGCCCCTAAAGGTAGACACTCCATTAGTAATGGAAGGGCTATCAAGATTTATCAATTTCTTGCGTTTGCTTTCGCGGGAAAAAATTTCCAAATTCTATCAGCAAAACAGAAGAGGGTATGTCAATTCTTTTGGTGATTAGGCGACACCCGGATTTGAACTGGGGAAAAAGGATTTGCAGTCCCC